TATCGAGAAAGATTACTTTTTTTAGGTCAAGAGGTTGATAGCGAGATCTCAAATCAACTTATTGGTCTTATGATATATCTCAGTATGGAGAATGATACCCAAGATCTGTATTTGTTTATAAACTCTCCTGGCGGATGGGTAATACCGGGGGTGGCTCTTTATGATACTATGCAATTTGTACAACCAGATGTACAGACAATATGCATGGGATCAGCCGCTTCAATGGGATCTTTTATCCTGGTCGGAGGAGAAATTACCAAACGTCTAGCATTCCCTCACGCTTGGCGCCAATGAGGCTTTTATTTGAGAGAAAAAAGAAGACTATGCCTTCGCCATATGAAATATGAATATTTAAGTAATAATAGCATGGCACTTTGAATTCGATATAAGAAATTTTGTTTTCAAAACATTAGATTATGTATTGAGAGAGTAATATGAGAAAAAGGTATTTCCTATTTTATTATCGGAAGTCCAGTTCAGCGTCACAAACTTTTTTCACACCTGAGGTCTCTTAACAATATTTATAGTATAGAGCGAAAAAAAAAAAAAAGATTCTTTTTTCCTTAGTTTATTTGATCAAACAAAAAAGCAACCTTGGGATTGCTGAATGACAGACAAATCACAGACAAAAAAATATAATAAATATAGAAAGCAACGGAGCCATCATAGTATTTTTGAATTCCTCCGAAAAGAAGGGTGGTAAGTTGATCATTTACCGATCGGGGTCTGATCGATCCTATTTTTTTGAAGGTAAGGGTCAATTTTATTGTAGAGCCGTATGCAATGCATAATGCCCGTACGGTTGTTCGATTCTATCTTTTTTCTTGTTATTCTTTTATCTTTCTTTTATCTTCCCCTCATCATGCGAAATAGAGAAACCTTTTTTATCTTATATCATCAGGGTAATGATCCATCAACCCGCTGGTTCTTTTTCTGAAGTAGCAACGGGAGAATTCATCCTGGAAGTGGGAGAACTGCTGAAACTACGTGAAACCCTGACAAGGGTTTATGTACAAAGAACGGGGAAACCCTTCTGGGTTGTATCCGAAGACATGGAAAGAGATATTTTTATGTCAGCAACAGAGGCCCAAGCTTATGGAATTGTTGATCTTGTAGCGGTTGAATGACAATAAATAGCCTGAATTTCGCGTCAATTCGTGATTTAAAATGAACCCTGCCGCGTTTAATATTCTATGACTTTTATTTATTTACTATCTATTGATTGATGATTCTATTGATCTATCGATTCTATTCTATTGAATAAAAGTCATTCATAATCATACGGTTAGGATCGATCTAAACCAGCCCATTATGTATATGATTCAACATGCCAACGATTAAACAACTTATTAGAAATACAAGACAGCCAATCAGAAATGTCACAAAATCCCCCGCGCTTCGGGGATGCCCTCAGCGTCGAGGAACATGTACTAGGGTGTATGTGCGACTCGTTCAGATCATAAACTAGAACAAAGGAAAGAGAACAATGTTCGAATATCAATGATCAAATAGGATAGAACGGAAAAACAAACTACATTTACTATCTAAAAATAAGAAAATGGGGTCATATCCCTTTTATTGTGTATGAAATTTATGGTTTCTATTGGTGTAAAACCACTCACCTCAATTCAAGATGAGAAGTAATTCTCCATTGGTAGCAAATGGTTATCCATTAAGCGGAGGAAATCTTAGTAACATAGACCCCTCTTGCAAGAACGGACTAACAGGGTCAGCTACCCAGCCAACTTTCATAATTAAATACCGTTACTGTATAGGTAGAGCTCGTTGTGAAAGACCTATTACTGGATAATTCATGGGTAGAGCCGAAGAATGTGAACTATACAAGTTAGCAATAACATTGATTAAATGAAGTAAGGGCTCCGGTGTATAGAGAAGACCTCACCGTTTAAGAAGTAACCATAGAAACGATGGAATCCACTATTTAGTTATCATTGCTATTTTTTTTAACCTAGTATAGTACAATTTCGTATTTCGAGGTGAAATGCCTATAAAAAAATAAAAAATCGTGGTTGGGAAGGTTATAGTAGCGAAAGCCATTGGAATTTTTAGTTTATACATTGGAAAAATCCGTTTTGTTATTAATATACTAGGAAAGGGGCAAAAGAATAACTGAAAGAAAGGAAATCTATTAGTTATTCGTTAAAGTTTCATTTATTCAATGACCAGAATTAGACGGGGATATATCGCTCGGAGACGTAGAACAAAAATTCGTTTATTTGCATCAAGCTTTCGGGGGGCTCATTCAAGACTTACTCGAACTATTACTCAACAAAAAATAAGAGCTTTGGTTTCGGCTCATCGGGATAGGGATAGGCAAAAAATAAACTTTCGTCGTTTGTGGATCACTCGAATAAATGCAGCAATTCGTGAAAGGGGGGTATGCTATAGTTATAGTAGATTAATAAATGATCTGTACAAGAGACAGTTGCTTCTTAATCGTAAAATACTTGCACAAATAGCTATATCAAATAGGAATTGTCTTTATATGATTTCCAATGAGATCATAAAAGAAGTAGGTTGGAAAGAATCCACCGGTTAAACGGAGTTGCCCGGAGAATGAACTCCGGGAAGATCGAATAAAAATGAATAGAATTAGAATATGATAAAATATCAGAAAGTAGTCAAAATAAATATGAATCAACACGTTCAATAAAAAATTTTATTCTTCCCAGATTATTCTTTTTTTTTTCTTACGACACGAGACTTCAATCCGGATTCTTGGATTTTTCCAACAAAAAAGAAATCCGCGTTTGAGTTCGGATGGGCATTTGAATTCAAGTGAAGAAAGAGTAAACCTATCTTTTTCTGGCTCTAAGACTGGGAGTTCTGGTGGTCGACTCGGTTCTTTCAAATTGTTTCTCATTATTAAGAAAAGGTAACAAAGATAAAATACGAGCTTGTTTTATAGCAATAGTAATTAATCGTTGTTGTTTCAAGGTCAATCTATTCACTCGTCTAGATAATATTTTTCCCTGTTCACTAATAAATCGACTAATTAAACTCATGTTTTTATAATCAATTCGATCCCCCGATTGGATCGGGGGCAAACGCCTACGAAAAGATCGCTTGGATTTAAGAAAAGTTCGCTTAGATTTTTCCATGGTTTGGTTAGTTTATTTCTTATCCCTAAAATCCTATTTCAACCGTATCTTTTATTAGAATAAATAAATAGGATTTGGTTTGTTTATAATTATCTTTAACTATGTTAAATATGTTATATATATAATGTCATTTTTGCCCTTTCCTTGTAAGAAAGATAAGGGCGCCGGTGCTCGGTTCGTTCGATCTATTTCTTTATCTCCCCATGAATCGTATGTTTGTTACAATATGGACAGAATTTTAGCAACTCCAATCGATTAGGCGTATTGTGCCGGTTCTTTTGAGTAATATATCTGGAAATCCCCGTTGATTCCTTATTAACACCGTTTCGAACACAAGCGGTACATTCCAAAAGAACCGGTATTCGCACATCTTTACCCTTAGCCATGAACCTCCTTTGGATTTTTCATTTACTCAACTCTTCCTTTTTCAATTCGAAACGAAAAAGAAGAAAGGAAGGAAAAAATTTGTAACTAGCTATCCTCTTATGCAAGATTTCATTACAATCAATATAGGAAATACGATAGAAAGATTTCTAAACTATATTTCAACAGTACAGTATACAGTATTTCATATAATTATCGTCTAGAATACGCTTTCCCTAGAACCAGAGTTTGTATTCGACTTCCATAGAAATTTAATACATAGAAATTCATATTAATTTAATTCCAACCTGAACCCGACTCTCACAGCTGTTGAATATAATATTCTTTCTCTTTCCTCCCTTTTTCTAGGGAAAAAAGAGAAAAGAAGGGGCTTTATTTAATTGTATCTCTAATCTTCTTTATTCCTTCCCACGTCAATAACTAGAATGAAAAAAAGGGGAACGTCAACGCATCCGGGAAAAAACGATTAATCTCTATCAATAAACCTGCCAAAGAACCGAACCATAGAGTACTTAGTACCGGTGCCACGGAAAGATATGTTTTTAGATCTCGCATTGAAAAACCTCCTTTTATAGTAATACATACATAAGATAATACATATTGAAATGTACAATCATCCAGTAAATAAGATTTCCTTTTTGTTAAATACAGAAAAAACGTCCTTTTCTTCCCCACTATTCCCCAAAAAGACTCGTTTATTTTTCCTAGGGGTTCCAGAAGTATTTTACTATTATTATATGTTAAATGAGACCAAAAAGGCGAAATGGACATAAAAATTCTAGATTTTAATAGAGGCAATAACGATGTGGAAAACAAGACAGGAATTCTCTACAATGACACTGTAGACCAATGGAAGGGATGTAGCGCAGCTTGGTAGCGCGTTTGTTTTGGGTACAAAATGTCACGGGTTCAAATCCTGTCATCCCTACCTATTACTGCTCCTTTGAGCAGTAACGAGGGATTTTTTGAGATCAATTCACGTTGGACATATCATATAGAATCTTTTATTCTTATGATGATACTATATGTGTATGCATACAAGATGTATTGGGGCCAATCCTTTTCTTTACAGTCTTTTCTTTTATGAGAAGAAAGCGCTCTTAGTTCAGTTCGGTAGAACGTGGGTCTCCAAAACCCGATGTCGTAGGTTCAAATCCTACAGAGCGTGATTTGTATCTTCTTCGATGGAATTTGACTGAAACACTAACTGGAACAGCAATCTTTATTTGACCTCCTAGATATTAAAGAAAGGAGGAGGTCAATCAAAAAAAGAGATATTAATTAATCAAAGGTCTAACTGATCGCCACGCCTGTATTGTAAATAGGCAGTTACAAATAATCCAGCCAAAGTAATAGGAATTAGACCTAACACAATTCCAAATAGAAAAACTTCAATCATTTCAATTTGTTTGAAAGGAGAAAAAAGAGGTAATATCTATACCTAAATATTAATCCGAATTACCATGAATCTCAATGACCAAGAATTGGCAATTA